TTTAAAAAGATAAGCTAAAAAAGCTTTTGGGTTCATACCCCATTTATAAAGGTAAAATCCTTTTCTTTTTAATTAATTATATAAAATTATTATTTATATTTATATTAATTTTTAGATCTTTAATTTCAATTTCTTCAAATTCTTGATTTAGAATATGAATTGGATTAGAAATAAATTTAATATCTTTTATCCCCCTAATATCAGATAATAAACTTATATCTTCCGAATCATCAATTAAATATTTTATAATTCAAACTTTAAGATCTTTAATTTTATTATTTTCTTTTATTTTAATATTGTTTTATTTTGAAGAAATATATAAAATTTTAATAATAATTTCTTTATTATTAAAAATAGGAGCTGCTCCATTTCATTTTTGATTTCCCTCAGTTATAGAAGGACTATCATGAACAAACTCATTTATTTTAATAACTTGACAAAAATTAACCCCAATAATTTTAATCTCTTATATTATAAATTATAAATTTATTATTTATTTTATTATTTTTTCTGCAATAATTAGAAGATTTATAGGAATAAATCAAAATTCTTTACGAAAACTTTTAGCTTTTTCTTCAATTAATCATTTATCATGAATAATTTCTTCYYTATTAATTAGAAATTTAATAATATTATTATATTTTATTATATATTCATTAATAACTTTTTCAATTATTTCATATTTTAATATATTTAATATTTCTTATATAAATCAATTATATTCAACTTTTTTTTTTAATAAATATTTTAAATTATTTATTATTTTTAATTTCTTTTCATATGGTGGACTTCCACCTTTTCTAGGATTTTTTCCAAAATGATTAATTATTCAAAATTTATGTTTTATAAATATATACTTTTTAGTAATAATTATAATTTTTAGATCCCTAATTTATTTATATTTATATATTAAATTAACTTTTAATTTAATTATATTTAATTATATTGAAAATAATTGAATTATTTATAAAAATATTAATTATAATTTTTTTACTTTAATAATTTTTAGATCTTTATTTAATTTATGAATAATTTTTATTTTTCCTTCTATATATTTATTTCTTTAAGGTTTTAAGTTAATTAAACTAATAGCCTTCAAAGCTAAAAATATTAGAATTATCTTTTAAGCCTTAGTATTTTTACACCTTTAGAATTGCAGTCTAATATCATAATTGACTATAAAGCTTTGATTAAAAAGATAATTCTTATTCATAGATTTACAGTCTATTGCTTTTATTTCAGCCATTTAATCGCAACAATGGCTATATTCAACTAATCATAAAGATATTGGAACTTTATATTTTATTTTTGGAATTTGATCAGGATTAATTGGAACATCAATAAGATTAATAATTCGAATAGAATTAAGTCATCCTGGAATATTAATTGGAAATGATCAAATTTATAATTCAATTGTTACAGCTCATGCTTTTTTAATAATTTTTTTTATAGTTATACCAATTATAATTGGAGGATTTGGAAATTGATTAATTCCATTAATATTAGGAGCTCCAGATATAGCATTCCCACGAATAAATAATATAAGATTTTGATTACTCCCTCCTTCTTTATCTTTTCTTATTATTAGAGCTATTACTGATAATGGAGCTGGTACAGGATGAACAGTTTATCCTCCATTATCTTCTAATATTTCTCATATAGGTCAATCTGTTGATTTAGCTATTTTTTCTCTTCATTTAGCTGGTATTTCTTCTACATTAGGTGCAATTAATTTTATTTCAACAATTTTTAATATACGACCTAAAGGATTAAACTTAGATCAAATACCCTTATTTATTTGATCTGTTTTAATTACTGCTTTTTTATTATTACTTTCACTACCTGTATTAGCAGGAGCAATTACTATATTATTAAGAGATCGAAATTTTAATACTTCATTTTTTGATCCAGCAGGAGGAGGAGATCCAATTTTATATCAACATTTATTTTGATTCTTTGGTCATCCTGAAGTTTACATTCTTATTCTTCCTGGATTTGGAATTATTTCTCATATTATTTGTCAAGAATCAGGAAAAAAAGAAACTTTTGGATCTTTAGGAATAATCTATGCTATATTAGCAATTGGAATTCTAGGATTTATTGTTTGAGCTCATCATATATTTACTGTCGGAATAGATGTTGATACCCGAGCATATTTTACATCTGCAACTATAATTATTGCAATTCCAACAGGAATTAAAATTTTTAGTTGATTAGCTACTCTTTATGGATCAATTTTCAAATTTTCTCCAACAATTCTTTGATCTCTTGGATTCATTTTTTTATTTACTATAGGAGGATTAACTGGAGTAATTTTAGCAAATTCATCAATTGATATTATTCTTCATGATACATATTATGTCGTAGCTCATTTTCATTATGTTTTATCAATAGGTGCTATTTTTACAATTTTAGCTGGATTCATTTATTGATATCCATTATTTTCTGGATTATCTTTAAATTTTAATCTATTAAAAATTCAATTTTTTATAATATTTTTTGGAGTAAATATAACTTTTTTTCCTCAACATTTTTTAGGATTAATAGGAATACCTCGACGTTATTCTGATTTTCCAGATTCATTTTTATTATGAAACATAATCTCATCAACTGGTTCAATTATATCATTTATTAGAATAATATTTTTTATATTAATTATTTTTGAAAGTTTTTATTTTAAACGAAAAATTTTATTTTCAAATAAATTAAATTCTTCTATTGAATGATTTCAAAATAATCCTCCAATAGAACATAGATATTTAGAAATCCCAATATTAACATCTTTCTAATATGACAGATTAATGTAATGAATTTAAACTTCATAAATAAAGACTTTCTTTTGTTAGAATAATGACAACATGATTATCTTTTAATTTACAAGATAGAGCTTCTCCATTAATAGAACAATTAATTTTTTTTCATGATCATACAATAATAATTATTTTAATAATTACTATTTTTATTATATATATTATATTAAATATATTAATTAATTCATTTATTAATCGATTTTTACTTCATGGACAAATAATTGAATTTATTTGAACATTAATTCCMTCAATTATTTTAATATTTATTGCTTTACCCTCATTACGATTATTATATTTATTAGATGAAACATTTGAACCCTCATTAACTTTAAAATCAATTGGTAATCAATGATATTGAAAATATGAATATTCAGATTTTAAAAATATTGAATTTGATTCATATATAATTCCTCAATCAAATCTAAATTTAAATGAATTTCGATTATTAGAAGTAGATAATCGAGTAATTCTGCCAATAAATTCTAAAATTCGAATATTAGTAACTTCATTAGATGTTATTCACTCATGAACTATTCCATCATTAGGATTAAAAATTGATGGAACTCCAGGACGATTAAATCAAATTAACTTTTTAATTAATCGTCCTGGATTATTCTTTGGTCAATGTTCTGAAATTTGTGGAGCTAATCATAGATTTATACCAATTGTAATTGAAAGAATTTCACCAAAATATTTTATTAATTGAATTAAAAATTTTTACATTAGATGACTGAAAGCAAGTACTGGTCTCTTAAACCAATTTATAGTAAATTAGCAATTACTTCTAATGAAAAAATTAGTTAAAATATAACATTAGTTTGTCAAACTAAAATTATTTATATAAATATTTTTTAATTCCTCAAATATTTCCTATAAATTGATTATTAATTTATATTACTTTTATTATTATTTTTTTATTATATTTAATTAAAATTTATTTCTCTTTTATTCAAAAAATTCCTAATAACTATAAAATAAAAATATTTAAATATAAAATTAATTGAAAATGATAAATTTATTTTCTTCTTTTGATCCTTCATCTAATATTTTTATAATTCAATTTAATTGATTAAGAATTTTTATTGGATTAATATTAATTCCTTCAAATTTTTGAATTTTTCCTTCTCGATATTCATTAATTTGATTAAATATAATCAATTTTTTACATAAAGAAATTAAAATTTTATTAAACAAAAAATTATTTAAAGGATCATCATTACTATTAATTTCAATTTTTTCAATTATTTTATTTAATAATTTTATAAGTTTATTTCCATATATTTTTTCTTGTTCAAGACATATAATTTTCTCAATTTCATTATCTTTACCAATTTGAACTTCTTTAATAATTTTTAGATGATTTAATAATTATAATCATATATTTGCTCATTTAATTCCTGAAAATACTCCATTTATTTTATTACCATTAATAGTATGTATTGAAACTATTAGAAATATTATTCGTCCATTAACTTTAGCCATTCGTTTATCAGCTAATTTAATTGCAGGTCATTTACTTTTAACTTTACTAGGAAATATTAGAATATTAATTAATTTTCCATTATTATTAATTTTAATTTTTATTCAACTTATTTTAATATTTTTAGAATTAGCTGTTTCAATTATTCAATCTTATGTTTTTATAATTTTATTAACACTATATTCTAGAGAAATCATTTAATGACAAATCAAAATCATCCATTCCATTTAGTTAATCCAAGACCCTGACCTATCTTAACCTCTTTTAGAATTATATTTATTATAATAAGAATAATTTATTTATGAAAATTTAAAAATATTTCTATTCTATTATATATTAGATTAATAATAATTTTATGATCTCTTTTTCAATGATGACGAGATATAATTCGTGAAAGAACATATCAAGGTCATCATACAAAAAAAGTTATATTAAATTTAAAAATTGGAATAATTATATTAATTTTATCTGAAATTATATTTTTTATATCATTTTTTTGAAGATTCTTTCATAATAGATTAGCTCCATCAATTGAATTAGGAATAAATTGACCTCCAAAAGGAATTAATCCTTTTAATCCTTTTCATATTCCACTATTAAATACTATTATTCTTTTAACTTCAGGAATTTCTATTACCTGAACTCATAATAGTATTTTATTAAATAATTATTCTCAAACTTCTCAAAGTTTTTTCTTTACAATCATTTTTGGAATATATTTTATTTCTCTTCAATTATATGAATATTTTATAGCTCCATTTTCTATTTCAGATTCAGTATTTAGTTCAATTTTTTATATAGCAACAGGTTTTCATGGATTTCATGTAATAATTGGAACATTATTTTTATTAATTTGTTTAATTCGCCACATAAAATATCATTTTTCTAATTATCATCACATTGGATTTGAATTAGCTGCATGATATTGACATTTTGTTGACGTAATCTGATTATTCTTATTTTTATCAATATATTGATGAGGAAATTAATTATTTATATAATATATTTAGTATATTTGACTTCCAATCAAAAAGTTTTTTAAAAAAAATATAAATAATTTTTTTTATTATTATCATAAGAATTTTATTTCTATTATTTAGATCTATTATTATATTAATTTCATTTATTTTATCTACTAAAATAATAATAGATCGTGAAAAATCTTCACCATTTGAATGTGGATTTGATCCAATATCTTCTTCTCGAATTCCTTTTTCTCTTCATTTTTTTTTAATTACAGTTATATTTTTAATTTTTGATGTTGAAATTACTTTAATTTTACCAATAATTTTCTCATTTCCAATTTCTAATATTTTAAATTGATCAATATTAACAATTTGTTTTATTATYATTTTACTAATTGGATTATACCATGAATGAAATCAAGGAATATTAAATTGATTATAGGGTTGAAGTTTAAAACAATTGATTTGCAATCAAATATTATTGAAATATTTTCAATCTACCTTAAATATGAAGTATTATACACTTAGTTTCGACCTAATTTTTGGTAATTTTTACCCATATTTAATTGAAACCAAAATAGAGGTAAATCACTGTTAATGATTTTATTGAATTATATTCCAATTAAAGAAATATGATGATCAAGAAAAAGCTTCTAACTTTTATCTTTAAATGGTTAAATTCCATTAATATTTCTATTTATATAGTTTAATAAAAACATTATATTTTCATTATAAAATTAGAATTTTTTCTTATAAATTTACTATAATTTATTAAATAAATTAATAAATTTTATTAATTATAATAAACTAAAATTAATTATAAATAATATTCAAAGATTAATATCACCTTAATATTTTCAATATTATACTCTATTTAAGCTATTTGAATAAAAGAAAAATATAAAAAAAAAAATTACTATAAATCAAAAATAAAATCTTATTATATATATTCTATAAATATTTATATGATATAATTGAATTTTCTTTATTATATTAATTATATTAAAATAAAATCCTTTTCTTCCATAATATTCAGACCATCCTAAATCAATTATTTTATAGTATATTTTTCTTATTTTTATAATTTTATAAATAAATAAATTAATTGAAATATTTGGTAAAAACCATATTATTCTATTAAATATAAATATATAATAAATATTCTTATAATAAAAAATAAATATTTTATTTATTTTATATCTAATTAAACCTCCAATTAAACAAATTACTAATACTATATTTTTAAAATAAAAAGGTAAAATAATTACTTCAGGAAAAGGAAAAATTAATCATATTAATATTCTTCCCATTATTATTCTAATAAATATTATAAAAACTATTCTTATTCTTATATTATATATATATTTTGATAAATTTAAAAAAGAATAATATTGATAATCTATAATTATTAAATAATAAATTAATCGAATTGAATATATAACTGTTATTCCTGTTGAAATAATAATTATTACTATACAAAATATATTAATTTTTATTATTAATATAATTTCCAAAATTAAATCTTTTGAGTAAAATCCTGATAAAAAAGGTATTCCACATAAAATTAAATTTCTTAAAATTAAACAAGAACATTCTAAAGGCATTAAATTAATTAATCCACCTATTTTTCGAATATCTTGAGTTATTATTAAATTATGAATAATTACTCCTGCACATAAAAATATTAAAGCCTTAAATAATGCATGAACTAATAAATGAAAAAAAGCTAATTCATATTTCCCTAATGATAAAATAACTATTATTAATCTCAACTGTCTCAAAGTAGATAATGCAATAATTTTCTTTAAATCAAATTCATAATTTGCACCAATTCCTGCTATAAATATAGTTAATCTTGAAATAATTAATAATAAATTTATAATATTCAAATTTAAAAATATATAATTAAAACGAATTATTAAATAAACTCCTGCAGTTACAAGAGTTGATGAATGAACTAAAGCTGAAACAGGAGTAGGAGCTGCTATCGCTATAGGCAATCAAGAAGAAAAAGGAATTTGTGCTCTTTTAGTAATTGATGAAATTAAAATAAAATATATAATAACCTCTATATTTTTATTTATAAAAAAATTATCATAAAATATAAAATTTCATGAACCAAAATTTATTATATAAATAATTGAAAATAATATTGAAATATCACCAATCCGATTTGATAAAATTGTTATTATTCCAGCTCTATAAGATTTAAAATTTTGAAAATAAATTACTAAACAATAAGAAACAAATCCTAATCCATCTCATCCTAATAAAATTCTTATTAAATTAGGCCTAATAATTAATAAAAATATTGAAAATACAAATATTAATACTAATATTACAAATCGATCTTTTCCTTTATCTATTATCATATAATCAATTCTATAATTAATAACTATTGATGAAATTATAAATACAAAAGAAATAAACATACAAGATATTCAATCTAATAATATTAATAAAGAAAATTTTATTCTTAAAAAATTATAAAATTGAAATTCCAATATTAATCTAAAATTATTTATTAAAAAATATAAAGAAATAATAAATATTATTATTCTATTAAAAATTAATATATAAAAACTAAACTTATAAATTCTCATTTTCAAAATTTAAAAAGATAATTCTTTACTTTGATTCCACAAATCAATATTTTCTATAAACTATTTAAATATATTAAAATTATTATTTTAAATATTAATAAATTCAAAGGAATTCAATGTAAAAATATTAAATAATATTCCCGAAATCTTCCAACTCTAAATCTATAAATTCCTGAATAAAATTTTCCATGTTGACTATATGAATATAAATATATATTATAAACTCCACAAAAAAATGAATAAAAAAATAAAAAAATTAATATTAATCAAGATCATATTACTATTCTATTCATCAATATAATTTCAGCTAATAAATTTAAAGAAGGAGGAATTGCTAAATTTATTGAACATATAAAAAATCATCATAATCTTATTTTTGGTATTAAATTAATTAATCCTTTATTAATAAATAATCTTCGTCTACTTAACCGCTCATAAGAAAAATTCGCTAAACAAAATATTCCAGAAGAACATAATCCATGAGCAATTATTAAATTAATTGACCCAATTACTCCATAAAATCTTATAGTCATTATTCCACACAATACTATTCTTATATGAGCAACTGATGAATAAGCAATTAAACTTTTTAAATCAACTTGACGAATACAATTTAATCTAATTAAAATTATTCCTATTACTCTAATTCTTATTCATAAATAATTAAAAAATAAATTCACCTCAATTAAAAAAGATAATACACGAATTAATCCATATCCACCTAACTTTAATAATACTCCAGCTAAAATTATTGATCCAGAAATTGGTGCTTCTACATGAGCTTTTGGTAATCATAAATGAATTATAAATATTGGTATTTTTACTAAAAAAGCTAAAATTAAACTTAAATATAATAAATTAGAATTAATATTWATAAATCTTAAAATATAAAAATCTAAAATTTTATATTTATTATAAATATATATAATTCCAAACAATATTGGTATAGACATAATTAATGTATAAAATAATATATATATACCAGCTTGAATCCGTTCAGACTGATATCCTCATCCTAAAATTAACAATAATGTAGGAATTAATCTTCCTTCAAAAAATAAGTAAAATTTTATTAATCTCATTCTTAAAAATCTTAATAATAATAACAACAATAATAATAATAAATTAAATAAAAATAATATTAAATATTCATTATTTTCATAAATCTTATTTCTAGCTAAAAATATTAAAATCAAAATTCAAATTCTTAAATAAATAAATATAAAAGAAATTCTATCTACTCTAAAAGAATAAGAAATTATTCTTCTAAATCTATAAATATTTATAAATACTATCAAATAAAATATTATAAATATTAAATAAATACAAACCATTCAAAAATTTTTTTTATTAAAAATTAAAAAAAATAAATATATAATAAAAATTAATAACTTTATCATTATAAAATATTAAAAACTTGAAAATTATCATTTCCATATATTCGAACTATTGATACTAAAATAGATAATCCTAATACACCTTCACAAACTGATATAACTAAAAAAATTATTAACAAAAAATATATATTATATATTATTCTAAAATATAAATATAATATTATAAATAATCTTAATACTATATATTCTAATCTTAATAATATAATTAATAAATGTTTTTTATTTTTAATAAAAACTAATATTCCTATTAAAAATATTACTTCAAAAAAAAAGATAATCATTAGTTTTAATAGTTTAATAAAAACATTGGTTTTGTATACCATATATATATATATATAATATATTTAAAACATCAAGAAAAAATTAATAATTCATCTTTAATTTCCAAAATTAATATTTTACTTTAAACTATTTCTTGAAATTATTCAATGATATTTACTATTAATACTATTTTCTTTTAATTATATTTTTTTAATTATTAAACACCCATTATCAATAAGATTAATTTTAATAATTCAAACTTTAATTATTTCAATATTATCAAATTTAATAAGAATAAATTCTTGATTTTCTTATATCTTATTTCTAATTTTTGTAGGAGCTTTATTAATTCTATTTATTTATATTACATCATTAACATCAAATAAATTATTTAATTTTTCATATAAAATATTAATTATTCCTATAATTTTATTTTTAATATTTATACAATTAAATAAAAATTTATTTATATGAAATTTTATTAATTCTGATATATTAAAAATTGAAAAATATAATTATATATTAAATTATTATGAATTAATTATATTATTCAACTTTCCATCAAATATAATAATTTTAATAATTATACTATATTTATTATTTACTTTAATTAGAATTATTAAAATTACAAAATTTAATAAAGGACCTATACGAAAAATAAACTAATGAACAATMTTAAAAAAAAATCAATTTTTTTATCAATTAATAAATCAATTTTTGACTTACCAACTCCAACTAATATTTCTACTTTATGAAACTTTGGATCTTTATTAGGATTATGCTTATTTATTCAAATTATTACAGGTTTCTTTTTATCAATACATTATACTCCTAATATCAATTTAGCTTTTAATAGAATTATTCATATTAATCAAAATGTAAACTTTGGATGAATTATTCGATATATACATATAAACTGTGCTTCAATATTTTTTATTTGTATTTATTTACATATTTGTCGAGGAATTTATTATAAATCATTTTTTTTTATAAAAACATGATTTTCTGGAACACTAATTTTATTAATTCTAATAATAACAGCTTTTATAGGATATGTTTTACCTTGAGGACAAATATCTTTTTGAGGAGCTACTGTTATTACAAATYTATTATCAGCTATTCCTTATTTTGGAAATTCAATTGTTCAATGAATTTGAGGTGGATTTTCATTAAATAATGCAACTCTAACTCGATTTTTTTCATTTCATTTTATTTTACCATTTATTATTATTGCAATAACTATAATTCATTTAATATTTCTTCATGAAACAGGATCTAATAATCCTATAGGATTAAATTCTAACTTAGATAAAATCCCATTTCATCCTTATTTTTCTCTAAAAGACTTAATTGGATTTATTTATATAATTATAATCATTTTAATTATAATTATATATAATCCATATTTATTTAATGATCCAGATAATGCAATTCCAGCTAATCCATTATCAACTCCACCTCATATTCAACCTGAATGATATTTCTTATTTGCTTATGCTATTTTACGATCAATTCCAAATAAACTAGGAGGAGTTATTGCTTTATTTTTATCAATTTTAATTCTTCTATCTCTTCCTATTACCCATAAAAAAAAAATTCAAAGAAATATATTTTCTCCATTAAATAAAATTCTATTTTGATTTTTTATTTCTATTTTAATTTTATTAACTTGAATTGGCTCAAAACCTATTGAATTTCCATATATTTATATTAGACAAATTTTAACTATTCTTTATTTTATATTTTTTATAATAAATCCTATTATTAACAATTGATGATATAAAATTATTATTTAGTTAATGAGCTTGATAAAGCTTATATTTTGAAAATATAATATAGAAATAAAATTTTCTATTAACTTTACTAAAAATAATTCACTAAAAATATGAAATAATTTTATAGCCAATAATTAATAATAATATATTTAAAGAAAAAGGTAAAAATCTCTTTCATGCTAAATATATTAATTTATCATACCGAAAACGTGGAAATGTACCTCGTACTCAAATAAATAAAAACAAAATTATCATAAATTTAATATAAAAATAAAATGAAAATATTATTCTTCCTAAAAATATAATTGAAAATATAATTCTCATAAATATAATTATTATATATTCAGCTAAAAAAATTAATGCAAATCTTCCCCCTCCATATTCAATATTAAATCCAGACACTAACTCTGATTCACCTTCAGCAAAATCAAAAGGAGCTCGATTTACTTCAGCTAAAGAAATTAAAAATCACACAATAGAAGTAGGAAACATATAAATTAATATATTTATAAATTCTTGATATTTCATAAATATAATTAAATTATATCTATTAATTAAAAAAACTAAACTTATTATAATTAAAACTAAACTAATTTCATAAGAAATAGTTTGAGCAATTCCACGTAAACCTCCTAATAATGCATACTTTGAATTTGAAGATCATCCAGCAACTATTAATGGATATACATTTATTCTAATACAACAAAAAAAAAAGATTATTCTTAAATCAAATGAAATAATATTTATATAATAAGGAAAACTTAACCATAATAATATAGAAAAAAATAAAGAAAAAATTGGAGCTATTAAATAACAATAATAATTTGATATCATAATAAAAACTTGCTCTTTTGTAAACAATTTAATTGCATCACAAATAGGTTGTAATAAACCTAAATAACTAACTTTATTTGGACCTTTTCGAATTTGAATATAACCTAATACTTTCCGTTCTATTAATGTTAAATAACCTACTCCAACCAATACAAATAAAATTAATAAAAAAATTTCACAAACTACTAAAATTAATTCATAAATCATCAAGTACTATTTGTATTTTTACATATATAAATTCTAAATTTATTGCACTAATCTGCCAAAATAGTATAAAATCATTAATAATATTCAATATATTAAATAATAATTTATTTAATATTAAATCCTTTCGTACTATAATATTATAAATAATTAAAGATAGAAACCAACCTGGCTTACACCGGTTTGAACTCAGATCATGTAAGAATTTAAAAGTCGAACAGACTTAATTATTAAGCTTCTACACCTAAAATTTTTCTTAATCCAACATCGAGGTCGCAATCTATTTTATCAATATGAACTCTCCAAAATAATTACGCTGTTATCCCTAAAGTAACTTATTTTTTTATTCATTAATAATTAATCAATAATTCATAAATCAATGAACTTTAAAATAATAAAAGTTTATTAAATTTTACTATCTCCCCAATAAAATATAAAAAATAAATACATTTAAATCTTCTAATTAATTTTATATTTATAATATTATATATAAGATTTATAGGGTCTTCTCGTCTTTTAAATAAATTTTAGCTTTTTTACTAAAAAATAAAATTTTAATATATTTTTCTTGAAACAGTATATATTTCATCCAACCATTCATTCCAGTTCTCAATTAAAAAACTAATGATTATGCTACCTTTGTACAGTCAATATACTGCAGCCATTTAAAATTTCAGTGGGCAGGTTAAACTTTATATTTAATCATAAAGAGATGTTTTTGTTAAACAGGTGAATATATAAATTTGCCGAATTCTTTAAAAAAAATTATTAATTAAATTTATTATTATAAATTATTATACTAATTTTATCATTATTTCTAACTTATTTTAATTACAAATTATATATTAATAAATAATTAAAATTTACAAAATTATTATTATATTTATAATAAATTATTACATTTTCTTTAATATTGAATAATTTTAACCCTATATTTTATAAATTTATTATTATTATTTTTAAAAATTTATTTTATAGCTTATCCCATAAAATACTTAAATAAAATAATTATTTATTTTTAAAATTAAACAAATAATATAAAATTTATAAATTAAATTTATTTCTTAAAAAACTAGATACCTTTAAAAACGAAAAACATTTCATTTCAAATATATTATTTAAAATAAATTTATTACTTTATATTTATTAATATATTAAATCTTTTAAAATCGAGAAATTTAAATTTTTAAATATTATTTAATAAACCCTGATACACAAGGTACAAAAAATAAATTTTTCTTTTTTAACTATTATTTTTCATAATATTTCAATTTTCTTTTTCAATACTATTAAACTATAATTAATATTATTTTTTCTRTAATTAATACTAAAAATTTTAATATTATAACTATTTTTAATATATATATATATATATATATATAATAAATAAATAAATAAATAAAAATCAATTTAAATTGATTTGCACAAAACTCATTTCAATGTAAATGAAATACTTAACTTTTAAGCTTTAAATTGCATTCTAGATACACTTTCCAGTACATCTACTATGTTACGACTTATCTTATTTATAAATAAGAGTGACGGGCGATATGTACATATTTTAGAGCTAAAATCAAATTATTWATCTATATAATTTTACTATCAAATCCAATTTCATAAATATATTTCATTATTTATTCCATATAAATAAATTTATTGTAACCCATTTTCACTTAATTATTAGCTAAACCTTGATCTGATATATTTTATTATAATAACTTTTAAAAATTTATATTTCTTTTAAAATATTTATAACGACGGTATATAAACTTTACAAAATTAAGTAAGGTCCATCGTGGATTATCGATTATGAAACAGGTTCCTCTGAATAGACTAAAATACCGCCAAATTTTTTTAATTTCAAGAACATAACAAATACTCCTATAGTTTTTTATTTTTTATTTATAATAATAGGGTATCTAATCCTAGTTTATTTCTAAATTTATAAATTCAATATTATATTCTTATATATTAATTTATATATTAATTTAAAATTTCACTTAATAAATTTATTTTATAAATTAATATATAATAAAATAAATTTAATTTTTACCAATAAATTTTATTTGCATAATCTGTTTAACCGCAATTGCTGGCACAAATTTAATTTATACTATTTAATTTAACTATTTCTAAATTTCTTTAATTTAATAATATTAATTACTGTATATAATATAATTATTTAAATATTAATATTTATCACTAAAATTTACATGTAAATCTAATTAATAATAAAATAATAAACCTAAATTAAACTTTATAAAAATAAAATAAAACAATATATATATATATATTATTAATTAACTTCACTTTATATATATATTAATTAATAAAAACTTAATTATTATTTTTATATATTTTAATTAAATTCTTATAGTAATATATTCATATAATTAATTTATATATATATATATATATATATAAGATGAATTGCCTGAAAAAGGATTACTTTGATAGAGTAAATTATATAATTATTATTATATTCATTAAATAATAAATATATTTAATAGATTTAAACTATTTCTAAAAGAATCAAAATCTTTTGTGCTTCATACACTAAAATATAT